TTTTATTACGGGACAGCTCATGATGTTCATATCGATCTATTATGCGCCTCTGCATCTAGCATTGGGTAGACCTCATACAATAACTGTCCTAGTTCTACCGTATCTTTTGTTTCATTTCTTCTGGAACAATCACAAAAACTTTTTTTATTATGGATCTACTACCAGAAATTCAATGCGTAATCTCAGCATTCAATGTGTATTCCTGAATAATCTAATTTTTCAATTATTCAACCATTTCATTTTACCAAGTTCAACGTTAGCCAGATTAGTCAACATTTATATGTTTCGATGCAACAACAAGATGTTATTTGTAACAAGTAGTTTTGTTGGTTGGTTAATTGGTCACATTTTATTCATGAAATGGGTTGGATTGGTATTATTCTGGATACGGCAAAATCATTCTATTCGATCCAATAAGTACCTTGTGTCAGAATTGAGAAATTCTATGGCTCGAATCTTTAGTATTCTCTTATTTATCACCTGTGTCTACTATTTAGGCAGAATGCCGTCGCCTATTGTCACTAAGAAACTGAAAGAAACCTCAGAAATGGAAGAAAGGGGAGAAAGTGAGGAAGAAAGCGATGTAGAAACAACTTCCGAAACGAAGGAGACTAAACAGGAACAAGAGGGATCCGCCGAAGAAGACCCTTCCCTTTGTTCGGAAGAACAGGAAGATCCGGAAAAAATAGATGAAACGGAAGAGATCCGAGTGAATGGAAAGGAAAAAACAAAGGGGGAATTCCACTTTCACTTTAAAGAGACATGCTATAAAGATAGCCCAGTTTACGAAGATTCTTATCTTGATAGGTATCAAGATAATTGGGAATTGGGAAGACTTAAAGAAGAGAAAAATGAAAAGACTTATTTCTGGTTTGAAAAACCTCTTGTGACTTTTCTTTTCGATTATAAACGATGGAATTGTCCATTGCGATATATAAAAAATGATCGGTTTGAAAATGCTGTACGAAATGAAATGTCACAATATTTTTTTTATACATGTCCAAGTAATGGGAAAAAAAAAATATCTTTTACATATCCACCTAGTTTATCGACTTTTTCGGAAATGATAGAACGAAAAATGTCTTTGTACACGACAAAAAAATTATCCCAGGGAGACCTGTATAATTATTGGGTTTATACCAATGAACAAAAAAAATAATAAAAATATTGATACATAAAAAAAATATAAAAATAAATAAGATGAGATTCGTCCCCCCCCCATATATCTGATACCTTCACCTATAAGGGAACTTGTAAGGCCAACTCCATTTGTAATTCCATCAATTATATGTCTATCAAAAAACTGAGTTAGCTCGGTTAATCCTCTTATACCCATGGCTAAAACCCTAGTATAAAAAATATCTATGTAACCACGATTATATGACCAATTGTATATAACACTTTTTATTTGATCCAAGATAATTCTCTTAGGGCTCCCTTTTAGAAATGAATTGATTAAGTCCAAATTCTGGAAAAATGAATAAACAGACCCATATAAAATATATGCTATGAATAATCCTAAAATGGCTATACTTACTGAAAAAATTGAATTTGTAAAAAATTCATACCAATTCACAGAATAATTCGAATTTGGATGGAAAAGATTTTGGGATGGGGTTAACCATTTCGATAATATATCAAAATCCATTACTCCTTGATCAAAAGAAATTCCTATTGATCCAACGAACAAAGTGAATAGTACCAATACAAGCAGAGGAAATAGCATAGTATTGTCTGATTCATGAGGATACATGGAAGTATATTTTTTTCCAAAGTAAGTACTAAAGTATCGTATCTTATCATTATCAATGATTTTATATGTATCTTTTGAAAAAAAGTAAACCTTTTTATTCATTGTTGATAAAAGTAAATTTTTATTGACTGTTTTTGGTGCTTCTTTTCCCCATAGAGATATTGAATAGAACAAATTATTTTTAGTGCTACTGTGATTTTGAAAATAAACACGCAAATACCCATCAAAGGTAAGTAAATATACCCGAAACATATAAAATGCGGTTAATCCTATTGTGAAACAAGGTATTATTGCAAAAATTGGTGAATATAACCAAGTATCATTAAGAATTTCATCTTTGGACCAAAAACAAGCAAGAGGTGGAATACCACAAAGAGAAAGTGTACCTAATAAAAAAGTAGTTCTTGTAATTGGAACATATCTTGTTAAACCACCCATAAGAACCATATTCTGACTTTTTTCTGGTGAATATCCAACAATAGGTTCCATTGAATGAATAATAGATCCAGATCCCAAAAACAATAAAGCTTTAGAATAGGCATGAGTGATCAAATGGAATAAAGCCGCTCGATAAGAACCTATACCTAGAGCTAACATAATATAACCTAATTGAGACATTGTAGAATAGGCTAAACTTCTTTTAATGTCTCTTTGAGCAAGAGAAAAAGTAGCTCCTAATAGTACTGTTATTACACCTGTTAAAGAAATTAAATTCATTATATAAGGTATGTCTATGAAAAGAGGAATAAGCCGAGCTACAAGAAAAATTCCTGCTGCTACCATAGTAGCAGCGTGTATAAGGGCCGAGATAGGAGTAGGTCCTTCCATGGCATCAGGTAACCATACGTGGAGGGGGAATTGTGCAGATTTAGCAACTGCACCGACAAATAATAAAGAGGCACACAAAGTAGCAAATAAGGAACTGACCCCATTATTATGGATCAAGTTATTAGCTATTTCGAACAAATCCCGAAATTCCAAACTACCTGTTATCCAATAAAGACCTAAGATTCCTAATAATAAACCAAAATCTCCTACACGATTAGTTACAAAAGCTTTTTGACAAGCACTTGCGGCAATCGGTCGTGTGAACCAAAACCCTATTAATAAATATGAACACATTCCCACTAGTTCCCAAAAAATATGAATTTGTATCAAATTAGAACTAGTAACTAATCCCAACATGGAAGTATTGGAAAAACTCATATAAGCAAAAAATCTCAAATATCCTTGGTCGTGAGACATATAATTGTCACTATAAATAAGAATCATGACTCCAACAGTAGTAATTAGTATTGACATAATAGAAGTAAGTGGATCGATCAAATATCCAAACTCTAAGGAAAAATCAATATCTATGGTCCAAGACCATAGATATTGATAAATAAAACTTCCATTTATTTGTTGAATAGACAGATTGGCCGAAAATCCCATAGCTATACTTAACAGAAAAATACTAGGAAAAACCCATATACGACGAATATTTTTTGTTGCTGTCGGAATAAGTATAAGTCCAAATCCTATTGACATAGTAACTGTAAGTGGAAGAAAAGGTATTATCCATGCATATTGATATGTATGTTCCATAAGAAAACAAACAAATTGAGATTTTTTTTTTTATAATTAATAATTGTTTCCGATTCACCAATTCTTATCTCTTTCGAAAAGAACAATAAACAAAAATAATGAAAAAAAAAAAAATAAATAATATATATATATATTATTTGTTATTTTATGTTATTTGTTTTTTTATGTTAAATGTTGAAAGTTAAAAAAAAAAACTATTATTCACAGAATAAAGTATAGATAATGATTAAAAAAAACGATCTATTCCGAACAATACATGTCTTTCACATACAACGATAAATAAAAATGAGTAACCCTTTTTTGAATGGCAGTTCCAAAAAAACGTATTTCTATGTCAAAAAAAAATATTCGTAGGAATATTTGGAAGAAAAAAGGATATTTAACTGCAGTAAAAGCTTTTTCTTTAGCGAAATCGGTTTCTACCGGACATTCAAAAAGTTTTTTTGTGCGACAAACAAATAATAAAGTCTTGGGATAATTGGAATTGACATAGCCCGAAGAACTGAAAATTTTTTAAGATGAACGATTCACATTAATTAATGTATTGAACTACTCAATATTAGTTAGAACTAGCTGCTGTGGTGTGGTATGTAGAATAAGAGTTTTCTGTATATTGGGTTCTTATTAAGAATAGTATTTTTTCCCTATACATTAACTTTTCACAATAGAAAAATAGGATTAAGATTTTCTATTGTGAATAGTACAATTGTCATATAAATTTAAACTCTTTTATTTTGTTATATGCCTAACCTAAAACTTAATTGGTTTGGTAAATGTTACCTTATTTATATTATATACATATACACAATGAAGAGTATTAATACTTAATGATACTAAAGTATCGGAATCGTTAGAAAAATTCCAAATGGATTTAGTGATGAAATTGTAATACATATGAGATCTTAGTTATTTGATTTTTTTTTCATTGAAAAAAAATCAATAAAAATCAATCTTTTTCATTTATCCGATGAAATCGGATAAATGAAAAACAAATCATCAAAAAAATAGAAAGAAAAAGGACAATTCTTAATTCTATACCTCTACTGAGAGCAAAACTATCGAAATTTCAACTGTATCGGGGGAACTTAGTTTATAGTACGTGAAAGTTGATTGTTAAAACTGAACCTAGGACGATACTAACTAAGGATTATCTAAGGATTATTTTATTGAAGATTCAAATATGAATTTAAACGAGTCTTTTTTCATCGATTCTAATGTTTCCTAAACTATATTGAATCCTTGATTCTTGACGATTCAACATGAAATGAATATTATTATTTCAAGTAAGCCGCCATGGTGAAATCGGTAGACACGCTGCTCTTAGGAAGCAGTGCTAGAGCATCTCGGTTCGAGTCCGAGTGGCGGCATCCTATAAAAGAGACACAATGTATCCTATAATGTATTCAATTTCCGATTTCAATTCTGTAATGGGACACCTTTTTTTATGATATTTGTGACTTTAGAACATATATTAACTCATATCTCTTTTTCGATCATTTCAATTGTGATTACGATTCATTTCATGAACTTATTAGTCTACGAAATCGTAGGATTACGTGATTCATCGGAAAAAGGGATGATAGCCACCTTTTTCTCTATAACAGGATTATTAGTTTCTCGTTGGATTTCTTCAGGACATTTTCCGTTAAGTAATTTATAC